TTAAAAATAAGCTAAAATATAAGCTTTTGGGTTCATACCCCAAGTATAAAGAAATCCTTTTTTTTAAAAATAATAAAGTGCCTGATTAAAGGATTATTCTGATAGGATAAATTAAGTAGTTTTCTACCTTTATTATATTTTATAGAATTAAACTATATCTAATAGTATCAAAAACTATTGTGCATCTTACACTAAAATATAATTTTAAATTAAATAAGAATTTATAATTCTTTAATATATTTTATATTATTTTATATCTTTTATTTTAGTTCATATAAAATATTTTTTATATTTATTTTAATTTTTAGAACATTTATCTCAATTTCATCTAATTCTTGATTTGGGTGTTGAATTGGATTAGAAATTAATTTATTAAGATTTATTCCATTAATTTCTAACTCTAATAATTTATTAATATCAGAGGCATCCTTGAAATATTTTTTAACACAATCTATTGCTTCAATTAATCTTTTATTTTCTATCTTAATAAAAATAATTTTATTAAAAAATTTTGATTTAAATAATTTTTTATCAATTATAATTAATTCATCTTTATTAATAAAAATAGGTTCAGTTCCATTTCATTTTTGATTCCCAAATATTGTTGAAGGATTATCTTGATTTAATAATTTTATTTTAATAAGATGACAAAAAATTACCCCCATAATTTTAATGTCTTATTATATAAATAATAACTTTTTATTAATCATAATAATAATTAATGTTATAATTGGAGCTATTGGAGGATTAAATCAAACTTCATTACGAAAATTAATAGCATACTCTTCTATTAATAATTTAGGGTGAATAATTTTTACTATTATAATTAGAGAAAATTTATGAATCTTTTATTTTACTATTTACTCTTTTCTTATTAGAATTATAATTTTTATATTTTATAACTTAAATATATTTTTTATTAATCAACTTTTTATTAACAATATAAATTCAATAATTAAAATTAATTTATTTATTAATTTTTTATCTTTAGGGGGGTTACCCCCTTTCATTGGATTCTTACCAAAATGAATTATTATTAATTTTTTAATTAATAATAAAATATTTTTATTAAGATTTATTTTTATTATAATAAGATTAATTATATTATTTTTTTATATTCGAATTATTTATTCTTCTTTAATATTTAATTATATTAAAATAAAATGATTTAAAACTTATTTTAACAATAATTCTTTATTATTTATTAACTTTATATCATTTATTTCAACTTCTGGAATTATCTTAAGAACTTTTTTATTTTTTTAAGGTTTTAAGTTAATTTAAACTAATAGTCTTCAAAATTATTTATAAAGATTTTTTTTTTCTTTAAGCCTTAAAAATTTTATATTTTTCCTTAAAATTTGCAATTTTAAATCATTATTGACTATAAGACTTAATAAAAGAGAAATCTCTCGTAAATAAATTTACAATTTATCGCTTACACCCTCAGCCATTTTATTTATATAGCCCTCACTATATATTAATAAATTAGCGAAAATGATTATACTCAACAAATCATAAAGATATTGGAACATTATATTTTATTTTTGGAATTTGAGCAGGAATAGTAGGAACTTCATTAAGATTATTAATTCGTGCTGAATTAGGTACTCCTGGGTCTTTAATTGGAGATGATCAAATTTATAATACTATTGTCACAGCACATGCTTTCATCATAATTTTTTTTATAGTAATACCAATTATAATTGGAGGATTTGGTAATTGATTAGTACCTTTAATATTAGGGGCCCCTGACATAGCATTTCCACGAATAAATAATATAAGATTTTGATTATTACCACCCTCTCTTACCTTATTAATTTCGAGAAGAATTGTAGAAAGTGGAGCCGGAACTGGATGAACTGTTTATCCTCCTCTATCCTCTAATATTGCTCATAGAGGGAGATCAGTTGATTTAGCTATTTTTTCCCTTCATCTTGCCGGAATTTCATCTATTTTAGGAGCAATTAATTTTATTACAACAATTATTAACATAAAATTAAATAATATATCATTTGATCAAATACCTTTATTTGTTTGAGCTGTAGGAATTACAGCATTTTTATTATTATTATCATTACCAGTTCTTGCTGGAGCAATTACTATACTATTAACTGATCGAAATTTAAATACATCATTCTTTGACCCTGCTGGAGGAGGAGATCCCATTTTATATCAACATTTATTTTGATTTTTTGGTCACCCTGAAGTTTATATTTTAATTTTACCTGGATTTGGAATAATTTCCCATATTATTTCTCAAGAAAGAAATAAAAAAGAAACCTTTGGTTGTTTAGGAATAATTTATGCTATATTAGCAATTGGATTATTAGGATTTATTGTATGAGCTCATCACATATTTACAGTAGGTATAGATATTGATACTCGAGCTTATTTTACCTCTGCAACTATAATTATTGCAGTACCAACAGGAATTAAAATTTTTAGATGATTAGCAACCCTTCATGGAACACAAATAAACTATAGCCCTTCCATACTTTGAAGATTAGGATTTGTATTCTTATTTACTGTTGGAGGATTAACAGGAGTAATCCTTGCCAATTCTTCTATCGATATTACCCTTCATGATACTTACTATGTAGTAGCTCATTTTCATTATGTACTTTCAATAGGAGCAGTATTTGCTATTATAGGGGGATTTATTCATTGATACCCATTATTTACTGGCTTATCTATAAATCCTTTTATATTAAAAATTCAATTTTTAATTATATTTATTGGAGTAAATTTAACATTTTTTCCTCAACACTTTTTAGGATTAGCTGGAATACCTCGACGATACTCTGATTACCCAGACTCATATATCTCATGAAATATTATTTCTTCATTAGGTTCTTATATTTCCTTATTAGGAGTTATAATAATATTAATTATTATTTGAGAATCAATAATTAACCAACGAATTAGAATCTTTACTTTAAACATAAGATCTTCTATTGAATGATATCAAAATTTACCTCCAACTGAACATTCATATAATGAACTTCCTATTTTAAGTTATTTCTAATATGGCAGATTATATGTAATGGATTTAAACCCCATATATAAAGGTCTATCCTTTTTTTAGAAATAGCAACATGATCTAACCTCAATTTACAAAATAGAGCCTCCCCATTAATAGAACAAATTATTTTTTTTCATGACCATACATTAATTATCCTTATTATAATTACTATTTTAGTTAGATACTTAATAATTAATTTATTTTTTAATAAATATATTAATCGATTTTTACTAGAAAATCAAATAATTGAATTAATTTGAACTATTTTACCAGCTATCACTTTAATTTTTATTGCATTACCTTCTCTTCGACTTTTATACTTATTAGACGAACTTAATAACCCATTAATTACTTTAAAATCAATTGGACATCAATGATACTGAAGATATGAATATTCAGATTTTTTTAATGTAGAATTTGATTCTTATATAATTCCATCTAATGAACTTTCTTTAAATGGATTTCGTTTATTAGATGTAAATAATCGAATTGTTTTACCTTTAAATAACCAAATTCGAATTATAGTAACTGCTACTGATGTAATTCACTCATGAACAATTCCAGCTTTAGGGGTAAAAGTAGACGCTAATCCAGGTCGAATTAATCAAACTAATTTTTTCCTTAATCGACCTGGATTATTCTTTGGTCAATGCTCTGAAATTTGTGGGGCAAATCATAGTTTTATACCTATTGTAGTTGAAAGAGTACCAATTAATAATTTTATTAATTGAATTAATAATTATTCATCATTAGATGACTGAAAGCAAGTACTGGTCTCTTAAACCATTTTATAGTAAATTAGCAATTACTTCTAATGAAATAAAGAATTAGTTAAATACTATAACATAAAAATGTCAAATTTAAATTATTATTAAAATAATATTCTTTTATTCCTCAAATAATACCAATTAATTGATTTATATCTTTTTTTTTATTTATTTTAATTTTTATTATATTTAATATAATAAATTATTATATTTTTTATTATAATAATAAAATTAATAAAATTATCAATAAAAAAAATAAAATTAACCTTAATTGAAAATGATAACAAATCTATTTTCTATTTTTGACCCATCTACTAATATTTTTAATATATCTATTAATTGAATTAGAACAATTATTGGAATTATATTTATCCCTTATATATTTTGAATACTCCCTAATCGATTTTTACTATTATGAAATTTTATTTTAACTAATCTCCATAAAGAATTTAAAACCTTATTAAAAAATAATTACTTTAATGGGTCAACAATAATTTTTGTTTCTATATTTTCATTTGTACTTTTTAATAATTTTTTAGGATTATTTCCTTATATTTTCACTAGAACTAGACACTTAACCTTATCTCTTTCCCTATCTTTACCTTTATGACTCAGTTTTATAATTTATGGATGAATTAATAATTCACAACATATATTTATTCACATAATTCCTCAAGGAACCCCAGATATTTTAATACCATTTATAGTATTAATTGAAACAATTAGTAACATTATTCGACCAGGAACATTAGCTGTTCGATTAACTGCTAATATAATTGCTGGTCATCTATTAATAACTTTACTTAGATCTACAGGTATTAATATACCTAATTATTTAATTATTTTTTTATTAATAATTCAAATTATATTATTAATTTTAGAGTCAGCAGTTGCGGTTATTCAATCCTATGTTATTGCTATTTTAAGTACATTATATTCTAGAGAAGTAAATTAAAATTTTCTATAAATGACAACTAATTCTAATCATCCATTTCACTTAGTAGATTATAGACCATGACCTTTAACAGGAGCTATTGGAGTAATAACCTTAGTAACAGGAATAGTAAAATGATTTCATAATTTTAACTTAAATTTATTAATTTTAGGTTATATAATTATTATTTTAACAATAATTCAATGATGACGAGATATTTGTCGAGAAGGAACATTTCAAGGTAAACATACAATTTTAGTTACTAAAGGATTACGATGAGGTATAATTTTATTTATTGTATCAGAAGTATTCTTTTTTATTTCATTTTTTTGAGCATTTTTCCATAGTAGTTTATCCCCTAATATTGAAATCGGAGCAATTTGACCCCCTTTAAATATTATTTCATTTAATCCATTTCAAATCCCCCTTCTTAATACTATTATTTTAATTAGATCAGGTGTAACAATTACTTGAGCTCATCATGCTATAATAGAAAATAATTATAGTCAAACTAATCAAGGATTATTCATTACTGTATGTTTAGGAATTTATTTTACTATTTTACAAGCTTATGAATATATTGAAGCACCATTTACTATTGCAGATAGAATTTATGGATCTACTTTTTTTATAGCAACAGGATTCCATGGATTACATGTAATAATTGGAACTATTTTCTTAATTATTTGCCTTAATCGAAGACTAAATAACCACTTCTCAAAAAATCATCATTTCGGATTTGAAGCAGCAGCCTGATATTGACACTTTGTAGATATTGTATGATTATTCCTATATATCTCTATCTACTGATGAGGAAATTAACTATTTATATAATATAATTAGTATATTTGACTTCCAATCAAAAAGTTTAAAATATTTTAATATAAATAATCACACTAATATTTTCTATTATTTTTCTAATTATAATAATTTCAAATATTATAATAATACTTTCAATAATTTTATCAAAAAAATCATTTATAGATCGAGAAAAATGTTCACCATTTGAATGTGGATTTGATCCTAAATCTTCAGCGCGAATTCCATTTTCATTACATTTCTTTCTAATTACAGTAATTTTTTTAATTTTTGATGTAGAAATTGCTTTAATTTTCCCTATTATCCCATTATTTAAAATAACAAATTTTATTATTTGAACTAAAATTAGATTTTTTTTTTTAGTTATTCTATTAATAGGATTATACCATGAATGAAATCAAAATATACTAAACTGAACTAATTAAAATAAGGATTATAATTTAATAATAAAATATTTGATTTGCAATCAAAAAATATTGAAAATCAATTTATCTTAAAACCAATAAAATAAATAAGAAGCAATTCCTGCATTTAATTTCGACTTAAAAGAAAGAGTTTATTACTCCTTATTTAATTAATTGAAACCAAAGTTGAGGTATGTCACTGTTAATGATAAAATTGAATTTTTATTCCAATTAATTTATTTTTTAATAAAAAGAAATATAAAGATTAAAATCAAGCTGCTAACTTAATTTTTAGGGGTTAAATTCCATTAATATTTCTATTTATATAGTTTAAATAAAACTTTACATTTTCATTGTAAAAATAAAATTTTTTTTTTATAAATATTTTATTTTAGTTATTTAAAGATTAAATAATCTCCTTAATATCTTCAATATTATACTCTATTTTATAAGCTATTTAAATCTTTTACAATATTATTAATATTATTAAAAAAATTATTATCCATAAAATAAATCTAAATAAATAAATTTTAAAATTATTTATTTGTAAAATATTATAAAAAATCGAATAATTTTTTATAATATTAATTATTCCTTGTCCGCTATATATTTCTCTTCAACCGAAATCAATATCTTTCAATAAATTTTGACTAAAATTTAAAAAATTATAACTAACCCCATATGTTGATAACCCAGGTATAAATCATATTAAACATAAAAAATTTCTTAAATTATAAAAACATAAAAATTTATTTAAAGAATAAATTTTTATGTTTCTTACTAAATAACCTAAAATACCCCCTAATAATCTAACATAAATTACTATTATTTTTATATTAAAAGGTAAATAAATCATATAAGGATAAGAAAAAATTATTCATCTTAAAAATCTCCCTCTAATTACTCTTATAAATAATAAAACAAATATTCTTTTTAATATAACATAATCTTCATCATATAAATTAAAAATACAAATTAAATTAAAATCATTTACTATTAAATAAAAAATCAATCGTAAAGTATAAAAAACTGTTAATCCTGTAGAAATATAATACATAAAAAAAATTAATAAATTTAAATTTCTAAATCTAATTATTTCTAAAATTATATCCTTAGAGTAAAACCCAGCTAAAAAAGGAACTCCACATAAAGCTATATTAGAAATATTTAAACATAATGAAGTTATAGGAATATAATAACTAATACCCCCTATAAACCGAATATCTTGTATATCACTTATTATATGAATAATAACACCAGCACATATAAATAATAAAGCTTTAAATACTGCATGAGTTAACAAGTGAAAAAAAGCTAAATCAGAAAACCCTATACTTAAAATTCTTATTATTAATCCTAGTTGACTTAAAGTTGATAGAGCAATAATTTTTTTTAAATCAAACTCATAATTAGCTGAAATTCCAGCCATAAATATTGTTAACCCAGATAATAATAATAAAACCTTAAAAAAAAAAATATCTACTAATAATATATTAAATCGAATTAATAAATAAACACCTGCAGTTACTAAAGTAGATGAATGAACTAAAGCTGAAACAGGGGTGGGAGCAGCTATAGCTGCTGGTAATCATGAGCTAAAAGGAATTTGAGCTCTCTTAGTTATTGCTGCTATAATTACTATTGACCCAATTATTATTATTTCAAAATCACTTCTTATAAAATTTAAATAAAAAATATAATTTCATCTCCCATAATTTATTATTCAAGCAATTACTATTAAAATAAAAACATCCCCAATTCGATTTGATAAAGCAGTTAATATTCCAGCATTATAAGATTTTAAATTTTGATAATAAATAACTAAACAATAAGAAACTAATCCTAAACCATCTCACCCTAATAAAATTCTAATAATATTAGGACTAATAATTAATAAGATTATAGAAAATACAAATAATAATACTAAAATAATAAATCGACTTAAATTTATCTCAGATCTTATATATCTTTTTCTATAATAAATAACTACTGAAGAAATTAATAAAACATATATTATAAATAAAAAAGATATTCAATCTAATAAAATAGATATTACAATATTTATAGAATTAAAAGAAATAATTTCTCACTCTAAAAAAATAACTAAATTATTTATTATAAAATAAATTATAAAAATAAAATTTAAAATTATTAATAAAAATAAAAAAAAGAAAGCAAGAAAGCAAATCGAATAATTAACTTTATTAATAATTTAAAATGAATTTTTTCATATTTTTGACTCCACAAATCAATATTTTTCAATTAAATTATTTAAATAAAATCAAATCATACTATAATCAACCCTTAAAATTATAAAATTTAAAGGTAATCAATGTAATAATAATAATAAATATTCTCGAGAAACCCCAAAATAAAATCTATATAAACCCAAATAATAAACTCCATGTTGAGTGTAAGAATATAAATAAAGTCTATACCCCGCTCTAAAAAAAGAAATTAATATTAACATAATTATAGAAATTCAAGATCAACTTATTAAACTATTAATTAAACTAATTTCCCCTAATAAATTTAAAGAAGGAGGAGCAGCTATATTAGAAGATATTAATAAAAATCATCATAATCTTATAGAAGGTATAAAATTTATTATACCCTTATTAATAAAAATTCTTCGTCTACTTAATCGCTCATAATTAATATTAGCTAAACAAAATATTCCTGAAGAACATAAACCATGACCAATTATTAAAACATAAGCTCCTATAAATCCTCAATAATTTATTACTATAATACCCCCAATAACTAATCTTATATGAGCAACAGATGAATAAGCAATCAAAGATTTTATATCTACTTGAGAAAAACACTTTAATGAAATATAAAATCCCCCCACTAGTCTAATTACAATTCATAAATAATTTAATTTTATATTAATTATCTGTAAAAAAATTAAAACACGTAATATACCATAACCCCCTAATTTTAATATAACTCCAGCTAAAATTATTGAGCCTGAAACAGGAGCCTCTACATGAGCCTTAGGTAACCATAAATGAACAAAATATATAGGTATTTTTACTAAAAAAGCAAATACTATACAAACATATAATAAATAATAATTTATATTATAAAATTTTAATATATATATATATATAGTATCAATATTTAAATAAATATAAAAAACCCCTAATATTAAAGGTAATGATGCAAATAAAGTATAAAATAATAAATATATTCCAGCTTGAATTCGTTCAGGTTGATACCCCCACCCAATAATTAATATTAAAGTAGGAATTAAACTCCCCTCAAAAAATAAATAAAACATAAATAAATTTATAGATCTAAAAGTTATAAATAATATAATCATTAAAAATATAATATTAAATAAAAAAAAATTAAAATAAAAATTTATTTTTAATAAATTTTCTCTAGCTATAATTATTAATCTACAAATTCACACTCTCAATAAAATTAAACCAAAAGAAATTATATCACAAGAATAAATATATCTAATATTAGAAAAATAAATAAATCTAATATTTAAATTTATTATTATTATAATTATAAAAAATAATAATATTTGAACCAATCAAAATATTTTTTTTATAAAACATAAAGGAATTATAAAAATTATTATAAATAAAAATTTTATCATAAATTAACTTAATAAATTAAATTATTATTATATTATTATTATAATAATCTAAATCTTTGAAAATAATCATTACCATGAGTTCGAATTATTGAAACTAAAATTGAAAGACCTAATGACCCCTCACAAACAGAAAAAACTAAAAAAACTATTAATAAATATATTTCATTCTCAATAAAATTCAATATAATTAATATAAAAAAAAAAATTCTTAAAACAATAAACTCTAATCTTAATAACACAATTAATAAATGCTTATGTTTAGAAACAAAAATTAAATTACCTACAATATATATTAATATAAAAATCAACCACATATTTAAAATTATTTTCATTAATAATGTTTTTATAGTTTAAAAAAAACATTGGTCTTGTAAACCAAAATTATGGAATTTTTCTTTAAAAACTTCAAAGAAAAAGAATTTCTCTATCAATAATCTCCAAAATTATTATTTTATTTAAACTATTCTTTGTATTTGAAATAACAAAAATTATAATTTCTATAACAATAATAATAATATCTTTAATTATAATTTTCTTAAATCATCCATTATCTATAGGACTTATTATTCTTATTCAAACCTTATTAACCTGTCTTATCACAGGAATATTAATTAAAACATATTGATTTTCTTATATTTTATTTTTAACTTTTCTAGGGGGATTATTAGTATTATTTATTTATGTAACAAGAATTGCATCAAATGAACTTTTTATAACTAATTTAAAAATAAAAATCTTTATATCAATCCTACTTTATTTTATAATTATTATATCTATTATTTATATAAATAATTTAAATTGAATAAACTTATCAAATAATTCAGAAATAGAAAATATCAAAGAAATAATATTATTTTTAAATAATGAAAATAACTTAAATTTAAATAAACTTTATAATCAACAAACTTATCTAATAACAATACTAATAATTATTTATTTATTTATTACTTTAATTGCAGTAGTAAAAATTACTAATATTTTTTTTGGACCTTTACGATCATCTTTATAAACTAATGATAAATAAATTCAAATCTTTACGAAAAACCCACCCAATTATTAAAATTATTAATAGATCACTAATTGATTTACCTTCCCCCAGTAATATTTCTAGTTGATGAAATTTTGGATCTTTATTAGCATTATGTTTAATTATTCAAATCTTAACAGGATTATTTTTAACTATATATTATACAGATAATATTGAATTAGCATTTTATAGAGTAAATTACATTTGTCGAAATGTAAATTATGGATGATTAATCCGAACGCTCCATGCTAATGGAGCCTCTTTTTTTTTTATTTGTATCTATCTCCACATCGGACGAGGTATTTATTATGAATCATTTAATTTAAAATATACATGAATGATTGGAGTAATCATTTTATTTTTATTAATAGGAACAGCATTTATAGGATATGTATTACCTTGAGGTCAAATATCATTTTGAGGAGCTACAGTAATTACTAATTTATTATCTGCAATCCCATATTTAGGAACTATATTAGTAAATTGAATTTGAGGGGGATTTGCAGTAGATAATGCAACTTTAACGCGATTTTACACATTTCATTTTCTATTACCCTTTATTTTATTAATAATAACAATAATTCACTTACTTTTTTTACACCAAACAGGATCTAATAATCCATTAGGAATCAATAGAAATTTAGATAAAATCCCATTTCATCCATTTTTTACATATAAAGATATTTTAGGATTTATAATCTTATTATTTTTTTTAGTAATACTTACCTTAATTAATCCATACTTACTAGGAGATCCTGATAATTTTATTCCCGCTAATCCATTAGTTACTCCAGTTCATATTCAACCTGAATGATATTTTTTATTTGCATATGCAATCTTACGCTCTATTCCAAATAAATTAGGAGGAGTTATTGCATTAATTATATCTATTTTAATTTTAATTATTTTACCATTAACATTCAATAAAAAAATACAAGGAATTCAATTTTACCCTATTAATCAAATTATATTTTGAATAATAATTATTATTATTATTCTTTTAACCTGAATTGGAGCTCGACCTGTTGAAACCCCTTATATTATCACAGGACAATTACTAACAATATTTTATTTTTCTTACTTTATTTTAACCCCTCTTATAAGATTATATTGAGATAAATTAATCTTCAATTAATTAAATTAATGAGCTTGTTAATAAGCATTTGTTTTGAAAACATAAGAAAGAATAAAAATTTTATTAATTTTATACTAAAAAAATTATCAATAAAAAAATTTTTAAACCAATAAATAGTATTAAATAATTTAAAGAAAGAGGTAAATATCTTTTTCAAGCTAAATATATCAACTTATCATAACGATAACGAGGTAATGTCCCACGAACTCAAATAAATAAAAAAGAAATTATAGATATTTTTAAATAAAATAAAAAAGTTATTTCATACCCACCTAAATATAAAACAACAAATAAAAAACTTATAAATAAAATTCTTGAATATTCTGACAAAAAAATTAATGCAAACCCCCCTCTTCTATATTCAACATTAAACCCAGAAACTAACTCTCTTTCCCCTTCCGCAAAATCAAAAGGAGTGCGATTAGTTTCAGCTAAACTAGAAGCTATTCAACTTAAAGCTAAAGGATATATAAATAAAATTATTCAAATATAACTCTGATAATTAAAAAATATAAATAAATTAAACCCTATAATTATAATAATTCTTGATATTAAAATAAAAGCCAAACTTACTTCATAAGAAATTGTTTGAGCAATAGCTCGTAACCCCCCTAATAAAGAATAATTAGAATTAGAAGCTCATCCCGCAACCATTACAGTATAAACCCCTATTCTAGTACAAGATAAAAAAAATAATAAACCTAAATTAAAACTAATTAAATTAAAAAAATAAGGAATTAACATCCAAATTACTAAAGATAAAATAAATCTAATAATAGGAGAAAAATAATAAGAAAAATAATTAGAAAAATTAGGATAAGTTTGTTCTTTAGTAAATAATTTAATAGCATCTGAAAATGGTTGTAAAATACCAATAAATCCTACTTTATTTGGACCTTTACGAATTTGAATATAACCTAATAATTTACGCTCTAACAAAGTTATATAAGCAACCCCAATCAAAACCCCTAAAATTAAAATAATTAAACCAATAAAAATAAGAAATAAATCAACTATAAACATATACTACCTATATAAAAATTTTATATATTTATGAATTCTAAAATCATTACATTTTCTCTGCCAAAATAGTATTTATTAATAATAAATAAATAACCCATTAACTAAAATAAAATTCAAATCCTTTTTATCATTATCATTTATATTTAAACAAATCTTAAAATTACCATATTTATTTTAAATTTATTTTAATAATATTCTTAATTATTAAATTTAATTTTAATACTCGATCCTTTCGTACTAAAATATTATTTTAATTAAAAGATAGAAACCAACCTGGCTTACACCGGTTTGAACTCAGATCATGTAAGATTTTAATGATCGAACAGATCAAAACACTCAAACTTTTACACTCAAATTTCATCTTAATCCAACATCGAGGTCGCAAACTCTTTTTTTTATATGAACTAAAAAAAAAAATTACGCTGTTATCCCTAAGGTAATTTTTTCTTTCAATCAATAAAAATGGATCCATAAATCACTTATTTATGTTAAAAATTAAAAAAAGTTAATTAAATTTTTTAATCACCCCAATCAAATAAATATATAAATTTCAAATAATTAATTTTATAAATATTTTTAATTTAATATATATATAAAACTCTATAGGGTCTTCTCGTCTTTTTAATATATTTTAACTTTTTAATTAAAAAATTAAATTCTACTAAATAAATTTAAGACAGCTTATATCTCATCCAATCATTCATACAAGTCACCAATTAAAAGACTAATGATTATGCTACCTTTGTACAGTCAAAATACTGCAGCCCTTTAATTTTTATCAGTGGGCAGATTAAACTTTAAATTAAAATCAAAAAGACATGTTTTTGATAAACAAGTGGACATAAAATTTTGCCGAATTCCTCGAAATTAATAATCATAAAATTAATAATTTATTTAAATAAATTTATATACTAATTTTATCATTATATCATATTTTATTATATTAAAAAAATTTTTTTTATAAAAAATTAAATTTTTAATTAAATTTTAAATAAATATAAAATTATTTATAATAAAATAAAATTTATTTACAATATAAATAATAAAAATTTTAATTTTTAATTTCAAAAATTATAAAAATTTAATTTAAAGCTTATCCCTTAAAATATAAAATTAATTTAACAAAAAATTATTAAAAATAAATAATTTATTAAATTAATTTAAAATTAAATTTTTTTCTAAAAAAATTAGATATATTTAAAAACGATTAACATTTCATTTCAAATTAATTATTTAAAATATTTATACAACAATAACTTTAATAATTAATTATCTCTTTTAAATTCGAAAAAAATTAAATATAATCTCTTTATTAATAAACTCTGATACACAAGATACACTAAATTAAAATTACTTTTTAATAAATTTATTTTCATTTATTTTCAAAATTCTTTTACAATACTAATTAACTATAAAATATTTAATTTTTTCAAATAATTCTACTAAAATTTAATACAATAAAAATTTTTTTTATTAATAACCCCCATTATTAATTTTTACCCCTCAAATTAATTAAAATATTAATATCTTTTCAATGTAAATGAAAAACTTTTTTCAAGCTCTAATTTGACATTCTAGAAACACTTTCCAGTACCTCTACTTTGTTACGACTTATTTCAACTTATATATGAAAGTGACGGGCAATATGTACATATTTTAATTTTTAATCATTTTAAAAAACTAAATAAAATTACTTTTAAATTCACCTTCAATAAATTTTTACAAATTTATATTCATTTAAATAAATTTATTGTAATCCATTATATTCTTAATTATAAACTACATCTTGATCTGATTTAATTTTAAATTTAAATTTTTAAATATTATTAATTATTTTAAAATATTTTTTTAACAACGATATACAAATTATTAAATTAAGTAAATTTATTCGTGGAATATCAATTATTAAACAGATTCCTCTAAATGAACTAAAATACCGCCAATTTATTTAAGTTTCAATAAAAAATTAATTACTATTTTAGTATATTTATTTTAAATTTTTCATAATAGGGTATCTAATCCTAGTTTTTTTTAAAATTTATTAATTATCATAAATAAAAATTTTAATTTTTTATTAAATTAAAATTTCACTTAATAATTTAAAATTTAAATTAATTTATAAATTTTTAATAATTAATTACTAAAAAAATTTATTTTAAATTTTGTTTAACCGCAACTGCTGGCACAAAATTAGTTTTTAATTTTTATATTACTAAATCTTAATTTCTTAAATTTTTAATATTAATTACTACTTAATTAAATATTTTATTATTAAAATAAAATAAAATATTTACTAAAATTTATATGTAAAATAAATTTAAAATAAATTATATAAACTATAAAATTTTTATTTAATTATACATATTTTTATATAGATTTTTTTTTTTTTTATAATAAAATATTTAATAGACATTATTAAACATTTATTAATTTCTCTTTTTTTTTCTTCATAATATTCATATTAAATACAAATTGGCTATATAAAATTTGAAAATTTGATAAATTACAAAATAATAATATAATTAATATTAATGTGTTCAGTTATTTATTATATTAATATATATATATATACAATAAATAATTTAATATATTAATTAATAAATTAATAGTAACAATTAATTTAATTGTTACTTAAACCGTTTGCAATTTTTATTTTAATAATAATAA